TCGAACCCTCGATAGTTATTTTTATGAACTATACCGGTTTTCAAGACCGGAGCCATCAACCACTCGGCCATCTCTCCGACAGACAATTTCTATTTTATTTTTTTTTCGCCAAATAGAACATAGCCCTATGAGTTAATAGGGTCACTATGTAGAGAAAGATATAGGGTGTGACTTTCTTTATAGGTCTAGCAATCTGGCTATATAAATAAATGAGATACGCGATCCAGTATACCCATTTGTGAAGTCAAAAAGAACCTTTAACTTCATGTCCGAATAGAATAAAAGTGGTAAAAAGAAATTGGAACTAAGTCATCTCGAATCAACGGATTCATGATAAAATCCCTTTATTTATTAAAATTTTTTAGTGGGTAAGAGGATTAAATGGTGTATATTCTTTTGTTAATAGCTTGGAGGATTAAAAACATGACTATTGCTTTCCAATTGGCTGTTTTTGCATTAATTATTACTTCATCAATCTTACTGATTAGTGTACCCGTTGTATTTGCGTCTCCTGATGGTTGGTCGAGTAACAAAAATGTTGTATTTTCTGGTACATCTTTATGGATTGGATTAGTCTTCTTGGTGGGTATCCTTAATTCTCTTATCTCTTGAATTCATTCGTTGCAGATCCAAAAATGAGATGACCCCTCCCATTCCATGAATTACACATTCAAATTCAATATAAGTCCATAAAATGCAAATAAAGAAAAAAATTAGAGGGGGGGTCGAACTTCTGGAACTTGAATGAAATATGAATAAAAGATTAATAAATAGTTACTAAATATGAAATAGTAATAAATAACTAAATAAAAAAACTAATAAAAAATTGATATCAGATATCAATATAGAATATAATATTTTATGGAAATAGAAGAATCGTATATTCTTGAATATGGAATTCAATATTCAATATATAGAAATATAGAATAAATATAATATTAATATATAATATTAATATATATATATTTATATATATTAATAGAATTGTTAATTGAATTGATTTGGTGGTAGAATTTTATGAAATGACCCCAAACCAAAGAGTGTATCTCGTCTAGCTTTGAACAAATCTTATCCATAAATTTCTTATCAAGAAGGCAAAAAAATGCGGATATAGTCGAATGGTAAAATTTCTCCTTGCCAAGGAGAAGACGCGGGTTCGATTCCCGCTATCCGCCCAAATATAAATGGATTCAAAAAGATAAAAGATTCGGTATAGTTGACCGGGAAATATAGTCATTTTTTCCTCGCGTCCCAAAAGACAAGTATTAATTAATGACTAGTTAATAGAATCAAACTTACATTTCTTGAAAAAAAAAATGTTGCGGAGACAGGATTTGAACCCGTGACCTCAAGGTTATGAGCCTTGCGAGCTACCAAACTGCTCTACCCCGCGATGAAACAAAAAAACTTGGACTAAACTCTAATAAACAAAGAAGAATTGAATGAGCCCCTATTCCATATCTGTACAAATAGAATAGCCTATTTAGACAGAATGGTAAAGGGGCCTCATCGATCATAGAAAAAAATAGAAAAATTAAGGGATACTTAAATCCTTACCAGCTTGATCTTGTTGCCCCTGGCAACAAACATGCATGAACCATTTCCCGAAGGATGTGTCCAGATAGTCCAAAGTCTCGATAGTTAGCTCTCGGTCTTCCGGTCGAAAAGCAACGTCGATGAAGACGTGTAGGTGCACTATTACGCGGTGGGGATTGTAATTTTCCATGAATTTTCCATTTCTCACTTAGCGACGGAATCTTACTTATTTCCTTTTTTGAGGATCGACGAATCAAATGATATTTTTTTTCCAATTTTTGCCTCTTCTTCTCCCGATAAATCAAACTTTTCTTTGCCATAATGCTTCAGTTCCTCTTATTATCAATGATAATGATACAAATCGGATCCTAGATGTAGAAATAAATATAAGAGTGCATACCTATATTTTTTTTATTAAAAAAAATATATTATTGCGGATAGAATACATAAATAATTAACCGAATTTGCCCGATGTGGAGGCAATCAAGAAAGCCGCATAAGTGAATATATAACCTACAGAAAAGTGAGCTAATCCAACCAATCTTGCTTGCACAATTGAAAGAGCTACTGGTTTATCTTTCCATCGAATCAAATTTGCCAAAGGTGTGCGTTCATGAGCCCATGCTAAAGTTTCAATCAATTCCTGCCAATAACCACGCCAGGAAATTAAGAACATAAATCCTGTAGCCCAAACAAGATGCCCAAATAAGAACATCCATGCCCAGACTGATAAACTATTCATACCAAACGGGTTATATCCATTGATAAGTTGTGAAGAGTTTAACCATAGATAATCTCTTAACCATCCCATCAAATAAGTGGAAGATTCATTAAACTGTGAAACGTTACCCTGCCATAATGTGATGTGTTTCCAATGCCAATAAAAAGTAACCCATCCAATAGTATTTAACATCCAGAAAACTGCCAAATAAAATGCGTCCCAAGCCGAAATATCACAAGTACC